GTTATCGATTCAGCATTGGATAAGAATGGGGGAGATCCCCGTTTTCCGAAAAAAAGGGAGGGTTCAAATCATTTTTTTTTCGACATGAGTGTTCTCTATCGAAAACAATTTCCAACTATTCATTTTTAATTTTGAACCCATTTATCTATTAACATAGTAGTAGAAAGAGTACTTTGCTGCATCCGGACTTCAAACAGTTTAGCTTTAACCATATTAAATTAATGGCCCCACGTTATTGGTTGATAGAGAATCAAAGTCTATTTACCAATGAACCGCGAAATGCTATGGTTCTTAACGATTTTCTTATTAATTTATTCATTTATTAATTTATTCAGAAGTAATTCGCAGGACCATGCACCTTTTCTTTCCTAGTTAAACCAAAAAAAAAAGAGGTCATCTGGTTCAATCCAGCGTATTCTTGAAATAAACAACTCGCACACACTCCCTTTCCAAAAAAAATCAATACACCAAGAACTACACTTAGATTTATTAGATTTGTTGCTAAAATATCGGTATTAAACCCGAAGCTCCCGGCGGATGGCCAGTGACCAAAAGAAACGAAAGAGTCGGTTATAGTTTTCATATGGATCTCCTCTTATTTTATACCTCTTATTTTATAGATATAGACAGATTAATTAAATTCTCTTTTTTATTCTATATATTTCTATTTTTCTATATACACATTTATATTGATATTTTCTATATTATTGTTCTTTTATGCATTTATCTGTATTCTATTCATTTACTTACCTTTTTTCGGTAATTAGACCTTTTTTCGGTAATTAGAAATTTAGAATTTCTAATAAGAACAATATTTATTATAATTTGGTACTAGGTCTCGTGTTAATTGCGAATTTTTATTTGTCCTGCAACACTTCCTAAAAAAGGTTTTGATTGGACTAAGAAGGGGGAAGGAAGAAAGCGAGTTCGTTCGTATACTACTTCCTCATTCTCAAATCAGTCCTTCCCATACCATAATTGTCCCACTAAAAATAAATAAAGAAAAATAAATAAAGAAAAATAAATAAAGAGTTAAATCTTGATATAATTTTAAAAAGCAAGCATCAAGCACAAGTCAATAAAATAAAAAAATACGTATTTTTAGGATTAAACAAAAGGATTCGCAAATAAAAGTGCTAATGCAACAACCAATCCATAAATTGTTAAAGCTTCCATAAAAGCCAGACTAAGTAATAAAGTACCTCGTATTTTTCCCTCCGCCTCGGGCTGTCTCGCAATACCTTCTACAGCCTGGCCTGCAGCAGTACCTTGACCAACCCCAGGTCCAATAGAAGCAAGCCCAACGGCCAACCCAGCAGCAATAACGGAAGCGGCAGAAATCAATGGATTCATAATAAATTCCTCGCAACAAAACAAAATAAAGAAATGGTTAATGATACAATCAACCAATAAACTATGACTTAATTATTTCAACGATAAGATTTTCATACAGTCGAAACAACTCAAAATTTCAAATTGAAGTAATAAATAATATTATTAAATCATTAGAATTACTTCGATATCTGATATTTCTTTTTTATTTTTAGTTTCTGCCCATTGCGTTTTTGTGAATTCATACAACCTTTTGTTTTTTCATTTCTTTCTTTATTCCGAGCCATTTTTTGAATTCAAACTCTTCGCTCCTTTTCGGGATTTAATTTCTTTATTCAATATTCAATTCACAATTACAGTTTTACAACCGAAAAGAAGGACTTTTATTGGAATCTCGATCTAAACTCCCCGTAATATGGCCGATTAGATATATCTTTTAACTAATACTAATATATAACTAGTTAATGCCTAATATTCCATATACATGTCTTTCGTCCATAACGTAAACCAACTATTCGTTTCGTATCTTAGATTCAATCGGATTATAAAATCATTTTTCAAAACATCTACACAGGAAAGTTGGCTTATAGCCATTATATATTTCCCTACACCTAGTTTGATCCCGCTCTGCTAAACAACCCATTTTTTTTTGTAATCTGTAAACTTTTCTTTTCCTTTTATTTATCATTATCTCAGATGGATAGAATCAATCTAAATGGACACTAAACGGACGAATTCCTTAGGCTGAATCATTGTAAATCATTGTATAAAAATATAAGTGATCTAAGTTGATGTAATTGATTATTTATTAATATTCAATATTTTGTTTTGGTCAATCGGTGAATTGAATAAAAAACCCGACTGAAATGGGAATGGCTCTAGAAAAGTCTAATTGCATATTGTAAACAAATCAAATAAAGAATTCTTATTCTTATTCGGATTATGACTCCTAAAATTGGAATTGAATGAATAAAACAATCAAGACACTATCACTCTAAAGAGAATATTCATTGAATTGGAAGGGGGGCTAAATTGGTAAAATGAAGTTTAGGAAAAAGATCTTTTAGATCTCTTTCCTTTTTTTTTACAATTCTCGAATATCGTAATCTTTTTTACTAGTCCTCGAGATCGTATAGACCCCTTTGTCTAGGTATGTTTATATTTATGTTCACCAAAGCAATTCTCTAAAAACTATTTCGAAAATTAGTCAATGATGCCCCTCCATGGATTCACCTATATAAGCCGCAGCTAAAGTTGCAAAAATAAGAGCTTGAATACCGCTTGTAAATAATCCAAGAAACATTACAGGTATAGGAACCACTAAAGGCACTAAAGAAACAAGAACAACAACTACTAATTCATCCGCTAATATATTTCCGAAAAGTCGAAAGCTAAGTGATAAGGGTTTTGTGAAATCTTCTAAAACGTTAATGGGTAAAAGGATCGGAGTTGGTTGAATGTATTTACCAAAATAACCTAATCCTTTTTTGCTAAGGCCGGCATAAAAATAGGCTACTGACGTAAGTAAAGCTAAAGCCACAGTAGTGTTTATATCATTCGTAGGTGCAGCTAACTCTCCATGAGGTAACTCTATGATTTTCCAAGGCAAAAGGGCCCCAGACCAATTAGAAACAAAAATAAATAGAAAGAGAGTTCCAATAAAAGGAACCCATGGACCATATTCCTCTCCAATCTGAGTTTTGCTCACGTCTCGAATGAATTCAAGGACATATTCGAAGAAATTCTGGCCATTAGTCGGAATGGTTTGTGGATTCCGAACAGCTACAATAGATGACCCTAATAAAATAGCAATTACAACCCAAGACGTAATAAGTACTTGAGCATGGACTTGAAACCCCCCTATTTTCCAATAGAAATGCTGGCCTACTTCCACACCGGATACATCATATAGCCCCTTTAATGTGTTGATGGAACATGATAGAACATTCATATTGCCCTCTGAATGAAAAAAAAAAAAGGAATTATTTTGATTCAACTATCTTTTTTTTAACGTTGTCCATTTTGATTTTCTATTTTGAATAACAACTAATCACAGAATATCCCCAGTTCTTTTTATCTCTTTTGTTTTTGTGCGATTCAGAAATAAGAACCAATTCCATAAATTCATATAGTTCGCAAAATTATTTATTTATCTTATTATTATATTTATTTATCTTATAATTAATCAGGGATTTCGTATATAACTAGAACGACCCTCACAAATTGCAAATATTAATTTGTTAAGAATTAATCGGATTGAAGCAATAGCGTCATCATTCGCTGGAATCGAAATATCTGCCAGATCCGGGTCACTGTTTGTATCAATTAAACAAATCGTTGGAATTCCCAAAGTGAGACATTCTCGAAGAGCCGTATATTCTTCTTGCTGATCAAGAATTATTACAATATCGGGTAACCCCGTCATATATTTAATCCCCCCCAGATATGTTTTCAAGTCAGATAACTGTCTCTTCAATCGAGCCGCATCCCCCTTCGGAAGGCGGTTTAGTCTTCCTGTTTTTTGTTCCATTCTCAAGTCCCTGAACTTTTGAAGTCTCGTTTCTGTAGTGGACCAATTCGTTAAAATACCGCCGAGCCATTTTTTATTAACATAATGACACCGAGCCCTTATTGCAGCTCGCGCTACTGAATCAGCTGCTTTCTTTTTGGTACCAACAATTAAGAATTGTTTTCGGCTACTTGCTGCATCAAAAACTAAATCACAAGCTTCTGATAAAAAACGAGCAGTTCGAGTAAGATTTGTAATATGAATACCTTTACGCTTTGCAGAAATATAAGGTGCCATTCTTGGATCCCATTTTCTAGTCCCATGACCAAAATGAACTCCTGCTTCCAGCATCTCCTCCAAATTAATGTTCCAATATCTTCTTCTCATTTCTCCCCACACCTTCTCCCTCTCTTTTTTTTTTTTAAAAAAAAAGAACGGGGTACCCTGAAATAAATAATTGTTCCGACGGAACTTTCCCTTTTCCCGGAAATTGGACATTGATATACGAACGAAGCGATTAATGTCTGTCTATTACGTATTATCTTTATTTCTTTATTATTATTAACACAAATCCCATCTAACAAATCACAAGACAATCGATAGTTAAAAGGATAAATCCCCTCTTAGGAATCATTAAATCCTATAAATGATTGTTCTGCTGGATCATAGAAATTTTTGAAATGCACGAATCAAATAATTCTCGGTGGTGGAACAAGATATCTCTCCTTTCCCCCTCGAATAAATTCTTCTTTTTGATTTTCAAAGCAATACTCTTATATTGCTTTGCGCGGTGCACTAATCTTTTGAATCCGGTACCGACGGGTATCCTACCACCTAGAACAACGTTTTCTTTCAGGCCTTTCAACCAATCAATACGACCGCGGAGAGCGGCTTTTGCTAAAACGCGAGCAGTTTCTTGAAAACTCGCCTCGGATATGAAACTTTGGGTATTCAAAGATGCTCTTGTTATTCCCAATAATATGGCTCGGTAACAGATCGCTTCCTCCAAAGCGCGTCCTGTTCGTTCCGCTCGCAATAATCCAATAAGTTCTCCGGGTAAAAAAACATTAGACATTCCATCGTCTGAAACCAAGACTTTTGATGTTATTTGACGTACAATAATTTCGATATGCCTATTATGGATCTGCACCCCCTGGGATCGATAAACCTTTTGGATCTTATTAACCAAAGAGATACGACTTTGCGCTATAGTTAACTCAGCACCAATCAAGAATCCCCAAGGAATTCCAAGAATTCTTGTTATACACCCCTTCCAACTCTCAACTCTCTTTTCTAAGTTTATCGATATTGAATCAATTGAACGCACTTCTAACACTTGTTCCACTTTTGGAAGACCCTGTGTTATATCACCAGATCTCGATTTTTCATATATAAATGTAACTAACGTATCTCCTTCATAAAGGATTTCTCCATAATGGCCGTGAACAGTTGCCCCCGGAGTGGCCAAATAAGGATTAGCCGATCTTATTACTACATAGTCAACGTAAACAATTATAACTTGGCCCGATTTTAGGTGTGGTCCGTTTTTGGCCATATATCTATTTTCACAAATAAACTGCCCCGGGCTAATTATTGTCAATCTTTCTTCACAAGAATTATGATAATAATTATGACGGTGAATATACCACTTCAAATTGAATGGATTCAAAACACCCTTACTGCATGGATCGGGATTAACAATTCTCTCCTTTTCATCCATTAAATAATATTGAAATACTTGAAAAGTCTGTTTTAAATTGTTAAGTTTCAGATATTTAGTTACGGAAATCGGATTATGAGTTATGAAATGGTAAAATGAATAAAAATTCGCAAATTGAAGGGCTATTCCTAAGGGGCCCAACCAATTCCTAAGTGAAATTATAGGATTTCCTTTAATTGTTTCTTTTATTACATTGTGAGAGTTTACACCATTGAATAGATCCATTCGAAAACAATTAGATGATGACAAAATCATCAACGATTGACATTCGTTATTTCTATTCAACAACGTACTAAGAGTTCCTTGATTTTTTTTAAGTGATCTTGCCTTGGAATAAACGGAAGAAAGTGGATTAATATTGGGACGATCTAACCCATTATCAGAGACCAATCCTGACCCTGATGGATCATTCCTTTTTCTGCTGATATATGAAATAGGGGATTTCATTAAGTTGATTCTTAGAAAATCACGAATCAGACCCTTTGTATTTACTTCAACAACAGAAGCTTTGGCCCCCTCGATAAAAGAATTTTTTTTGTCTTGATCCCAATTCAAGACTAAACAAGTCCGAACTAGTTGAATACTTGTGTCAGAAATTCCCTGACGTGGTTTACCGTTTCCATAAAGAATATAATTGACAACTCGAAGTTTCAGATTATCCTTTTCCTGCAATGGGGCTTGGAGGAGAAGTCTTTCTAAATTTATACCATCCGCTATTTCGAATATGACTACTGGGCGAACAAAAACAAAATACTTTTTCTTGGTAGGTGTGAAAAGTTGGACATATATCCAACTTTTCACTTCTAAGGAATCCTTAGACTTTGTTTTTACCGTTCCTGGTGGTATCAAGATACCACTGTGTCGGGATATCTTATCTGCCTCTCCCGGAAAATGGATATCTCCAGAAAAGATTTTAAGTTCTATTTTTTTTTTTTTTTTCTCCACTCGGACCAATCCGCCTACTCGACTTCTTGTATTTAAAGTAATTTGTGTATCTTCTCCAATGATACTATTATTCCGTACCATTAGGGAAGAAGATTCGGGGAAAATATACACTTCCTCTGGAATGAAAAAAAAGCGATCTACTTTCATTTGGTATTTTGGCTTAAATTCTTTGACTCCTTGATACTCAATCAAATCTTCTTTTTTGACAATTGAATGCACCCCTATAGTCCCATATTTAGTAATTCCTGAACTCTTTCTTCGGTATTGGCGATCGTCGAAAAAAGCAAAAATACTATTTCTACGGAAAATACCATTTATGGGTATTTCAATTGAAATACTGGAGTGGGGCATTAGTTCTTTCTCTCGTTCTTGAATCGATTGGAATGGGATGATGAATCTATTTCTTCGCCTCTTTGCCAATAAATCAGAATTCCCGTGGATAATAGCCGAAGATATGAGATTACAATAGCTAGTACATATGACTCGATTAAGTTCTAAATAATCAGGAATCCTACCTTCCTTTTTACCTGAAAAATCTGAACTAAAGAATTTTTGTTTAACGTGATCATTATTTACTGAAGGACTAGAAATATATCTTTGTTCGACAGAAAGAGAATGAACGTTCATTTGATCTTGATCCTTGTGTATCGAAAAGGGAATTATACTGGATTTGGATGAACCTCCTGATAATATCCATAGATGGCTTGTTTTTGGTAAGAGATGTACATTACTATATATAAATTCAGGTGCATGGGAGACATCAGTACTCCAGTGCATTTCGCCCTCTGAGTCGGAATAAATATGTTTTCGAACCCTCTCTTTAAAACTCAAAGTATATGTTCCCGAACGGATTTCGGCAATCACTTGTTCTGATTCTACATATTGATCGTTTTGAACTAAAAGCAAACTTTTTGGTGGAATAGTCACGTTATGTATAATATCTTGACTCTCAATAGTTACATACAAGTCGATAGAACATAGAAAAGCTGGATGT